TATATTCCCCTGTTTACTACTTTTTAGAATCGATTGAATTATTGTTCAGATTGAAAGGAATAAAGATTGATAAGGAGTTGGTTAATGATGCTAGAACATGTACTTGTTTTGAGTGCCTATTTATTTTCTATTGGTATTTATGGATTGATCACAAGTCGGAATATGGTTAGAGCCCTTATGTCTCTTGAACTTATATTAAATTCAGTTAATATCAATTTTGTAACATTTTCTGATATTTTTGATAATCGTCAATTAAGAGGAGACATTTTCTCAATTTTTGTTATAGCTATTGCAGCCGCTGAAGCAGCTATTGGACCTGCTATTGTTTCATCAATTTATCGTAACAGAAAATCAACTCGTATTAACGAATCAAATTTGTTAAATAAATAGTATTAATCATATAAATGGAAATTCGACTAGTCATAAATTAATTCAAATTAGCAGGCTTGATAGGGTAAAGTATGATCATGGTTGCAAAAACAGAAGAAATCAAAGTATTTTTGCCCTGGCTCCTAAATCAATTCGGAAGTAGATTGATTCTGATCACTCATTGATTCGTCTGGTATCTAAATATAGGATCCATTTCTAAGTTAGTTTACTAGATCGAAATCTTATGATGTTCAAAACTGTATAGATCCAATGTCACATTCAGTAAAGATTTATGATACATGTATAGGATGTACTCAATGTGTTCGAGCGTGCCCGACTGATGTATTAGAAATGATACCTTGGGACGGATGTAAAGCTAAACAAATCGCTTCTGCTCCAAGGACCGAAGACTGTGTTGGTTGTAAGCGATGTGAATCTGCCTGTCCGACCGATTTCTTGAGTGTTCGAGTTTATTTATCGCATGAAACAACTCGTAGTATGGGTCTAGCTTATTGATACGTTCCATAAAACTCTCCTCGAATCCATCTTTTTTTACCGACAAAATCCGTGCTCAAAATATTTTGATTTGATTTTGAGCACGGATTTTTCTGGCCCAAGTGTATCTTGTCTTTACCACGAATCATGTTCCTTTATTAACAATAATTGTAGTTTTGCCAATATCTGCGGGTTCGTTAATTTTCTTTCTTCCACATATAGGAAATCGAGTAATCCGTTGGTATACTATATGTATGTGTATTTTAGAACTTCTTCTAACGACTTATGCATTCTGGTATCATTTTCAATTGGATGATCCATTAATCCAACTAGTGGAGGATTTCAAATGGATCGATTTTTTTGATTTTCATTGGAGATTAGGAATAGATGGACTTTCTATAGGACCTATTTTACTGACGGGATTCATCACGACTTTAGCTACTTTAGCGGCTCGGCCAGTTACTCGAGATTCTCGATTATTTCATTTTCTGATGTTAGCAATGTACAGTGGGCAAATAGGATTATTTTCTTCTCGGGACCTTTTACTTTTTTTCCTCATGTGGGAGTTAGAATTAATTCCCGTTTATCTACTTGTATCCATGTGGGGAGGAAAAAAACGTCTATACTCAGCTACAAAATTTATTTTGTACACAGCGGGTGGTTCTGTTTTTCTTTTAATAGGAGTTCTGGGTATCGGTTTATATGGTTCTAATGAACCAACATTAAATTTTGAAATATTAGCTAATCAGCCCTATCCTGTGGGCTTGGAAATACTATTATATATTGGATTTTTTATTGCTTTTGCTGTCAAATTGCCAATCATACCCCTACATACATGGTTACCAGATACCCATGGAGAAGCGCATTATAGTACTTGTATGCTTCTAGCCGGAATCTTATTAAAAATGGGAGCATATGGATTAGTTCGAATCAATATGGAATTATTTCCTCATGCTCATTCTATATTTTCTCCTTGGTTGATGATAGTAGGTGCAATGCAAATAATCTATGCAGCTTCAACATCTCTGGGTCAATGGAATTTAAAAAAAAGAATAGCTTATTCCTCTGTATCACATATGGGTTTCATAATTATAGGAATTGGTTCTATCACTGATATGGGGCTCAACGGAGCCCTTTTACAAATAATCTCTCATGGATTTATTGGTGCTGCACTCTTTTTCTTGGCCGGAACTACTTATGATAGAATACGTCTTGTGTATCTTGACGAAATGGGTGGAATAGCTATCCCAATGCCAAAAATATTCACGATGTTTAGTAGCTTTTCGATGGCCTCCCTTGCGTTACCAGGTATGAGTGGTTTTGTTGCCGAATTACTAGTATTTTTTGGACTACTTACTAGTCCAAAATATCTTTTAATGACAAAACTAGTAATTACTTTTGTAATGGCAATTGGAATCATATTAACTCCTATTTATTTATTATCTATGTTACGCCAGATGTTCTATGGATACAAGATATTTAATGTTCCAACCTCTTATTTTTTTGATTCTGGACCGCGAGAGTTATTTCTTTTGATCTCTATTTTTTTACCCGTACTAGGTATTGGTATGTATCCTGATTTTCTTCTTTCACTATCAGTTGAAAAGGTTGAAGTTATTCTATCTAATTTTTTTTATGGATAGTTTTGATGAATAAAAAAGAAAAAAAATCTTATTTTTTATGTTCGTTGTACAATGATAAAAAGAGGTTTTTTTCCTTCTTCTCTTACGTTAAGTAAAAAAAAATCAATTTGAACAGGCGAGAACCCTGTGAATTTAATAGTGTAGTAATTCACAGGGTTCTCGCCCGTTCACACAAAGTTTTTTTATCTGATATGTGCTGTACACTTTTCTATTCCTATTCGTCATAACCCTTTTTTTTGTATTTAATTCAATTATATGTTAATGGAAATGAACCATAACTATGTAGTCCTATTCCTAATAGATTGACCCCAAAATAGCATATCCAAATTATAAGAAATCCAATAGACGCCACAATTGCTGAATTGGTACCCTGCAATTTTATATTTGTTCGAGTATGTAAATAAATCGCGAATACCATCCAAGTAATAAAAGCCCAAGTTTCTTTTGGGTCCCAACTCCAATAGGATCCCCATGCTTCATTAGCCCATACTGCTCCAGAAAGAATTCCTATGGTTAAAAAGATAAATCCTAGACTAATAACCCGATAACTCCAATAATCCAATTGTTGAATCAATTGGGACCTGTAATAATTAAAAAAAAAAGTATTTTTGAAAACATTACTTTGTTCGTTCATGTATTCGATTTCACCAAAGAAAAAGGAACCATTGAAATTTAAAAAACGATTACTCGTAGCAAAAAACTTTTCCTTTTTTCTAACTGTAATGACTATAAGTGATACTGATAATAATGATCCACATAAAAGGGCAGCGTAGCCTAATATCATCGTACTTACGTGCATTATTAACCACTCAGATTGAAGAGCCGGTACTAATATTGTAGATTTGTATATTTCAGTTAAAAGACCTGAAGTAGCAAAGCCTTGGGTAAAAATAGCACTTGGGCCAATTATTGTGCTTAGAATATTTTTATTTTTTTTGAAATATGGAACTATATGAATAAGGGAAAAACTCCATGAAAGGAATATTAATGATTCATATAAATCACTTAGTGGAAAATGTTCCGAATAAATCCAACGAGTAACTAATAATCCTGTTATAGAGAACAAATTCATTATCATGCCCTTTTCGGATGAATCATATAGTTTTACGATTTCATCGACTAAAAAGGTTATCAAATGAATTGTAAGTACAATGGAAACGATCGAAAAAGAAATATGAGTTAATATATGCTCTAAGGTTGAAAATATCATAAGATTCTAGGAGTCCTTTAATTATAAAATCTATATGGAGAGTTGGATTCATTATAGGATCTATTTACTTTTTTTAGGAGATGACATGCCGCCACTCGGACTCGAACCGAGATGCTCTAGCACTGCTTCCTAAGAGCAGCGTGTCTACCAATTTCACCATAGCGGCTTATTTTGAACTCATAATAGCCTATGAATAAGCAATCGTCTAGATTTAAGAATTCGATTGGTTGCAATATCTTGTAGGAAAGATTCAAATTGATAAATAAAAATTTCTTCAACATAGGTATTTGAAGGTTCATTATTTTAGTTTAGAGTTTGAATTTTGTTTTCGTGCATCTTATTTTATACTCTCCTCAACTGGAATTCTTGCAAAATTCAAAACTCCTCCTATCAATTCAATTAAAGGAGAGAACTCAAATTTTTGTTTTAATGAAAAGGAGAGAACTCAAATTTTTGTTTTAATGAACTATTTCAAAATTTATTTGATTTCAAAAATAGAAAACAAAAAATGCAGTTTATCAATGAATAAAAAAAAGAATCCATTTTGAATCATTCACAATTGACACATTATTTATCCAGAATAATTTCACTAAGTATTTTTGAATGGATGGATCACAAGAGATATAGGGTGGTCTATATAGGAATTCCGAGCAAATCGAAAAGTAAGAAAGTTACACAAAAGGGTTTATAATTTTAGTTTCAATGATTTTAGTAACGAAAGATATCCGCTCTTCTATAGATATAGAGAAAGTGAATATATAGAAAAAAGAAAAACTTATATTATTGTAAGAAATAGGTTGATGGGGAAAATAATACTCCCCACCTTGAAAATGAAAAGATATACTAAAAACAAAATCAAGTATCTTGTGTTTTTTTGTCAACAAAAAGAAAGTATTCTTTTTTTTTTCGAATTTGGTAAGGTAAACAAAAGAATTTTTTACATATTCTAGATTATCAAAGCGGCGAGAATTTCATTTTATATTGATTAACTCAGTATAAGGAATGGAAATCGAGAATTTTATTTTTGAAATGAAATCAGTCAATTTTTCGAGTCAGGCCAATTCAGATTATTTCAATGTTTTACTATTTATTTTTATTTGTTTGTCGCACAAAAAAACTTTTTGAATTCCCGGTAGAAAGAGATTTCGCTAAGGAAAACGCTTTTAACGATGCACAATACCCCTTCCTTTTCCAAAAATTTTTTCGAATACGCTTTTTTGATACAGAAGTACGTTTTTTTGGAACTGCCATTTAAATTAAAATTAAGAGATTACTCATTGGTA